AATGCTGTAGTTCTTACATATAATTTATTAATTTATTCAGAAGTAATTCGCGGGATTATGCACCTTTCTTTCTTAGTTCTAACGAACAAAAACGAACAAAGTGCATCTGGTTGGATCCAGCCTATTTTTGAAATAAACAACTCGCACACACTCCCTTTCCAAAAAAGATCAATACACCGAGCACTACACTTAAATTTATTAGATTTGTTGCTAAAATATCGGTATTAAATCTTAAACTCCCGGCGGATGGCCAGTGACCCAAGGAAAGGAAAGAATCAGTTACATTTTTCATATGATCTCCCCTTATAGATAGACTAAAAAAATAGAACAGAGTTCTTTTTGTATCACGTCCCGCCCTCTTTTTTTTTGCAATTGAAATTCCCAATAAGAATGATACTTAATTAGAATTAGGTTATAATTAGGTATCAGGCTATATCTCAAATCTCACATCAGTCCTTCCCAGAGTTATTGTCTCAACGAAGAATTGTAGGAGTGAAATCTTGCTATAATTTTAAAGGGCAAGTGGCAATTAAAAGTTTTAAAATACTTATAGTATTTTTAGGTTAAACTAAACAAAAGGATTCGCAAATAAAAGCGCTAATGCTACAACCAGCCCATAAATTGTTAAAGCTTCCATAAAAGCTAGACTAAGTAATAAAGTACCTCGTATTTTTCCCTCCGCCTCGGGCTGTCTCGCAATACCTTCTACAGCTTGACCCGCAGCAGTACCTTGACCAACTCCAGGTCCAATAGAAGCAAGCCCTACGGCCAATCCAGCAGCAATAACGGAAGCGGCAGAAATCAATGGATTCATGAGAAGTTCCTCGCAAAAAATAAAAAAAAAATGGTTAATGATACAACCAAGAATTAGGACTTAACTATTCCGAATCATTCTTTGAGTTCGTCGTTATTTGTCTTTATTTCAATTTAATCTCCTTATTCTTATTCATTCAATTCACAGCCATAGACCAGACTAAAGGAAAAGACTTCTATTTGAAAGCCAGGTCCGGAGTAGGGCAAATTATATATATCGCGAGTTCATATATAACTAGTCAATTATCACATATACATGCCTTTGTTACATAATGTAAACCAACGATTCGTATCTTAGATTCAATCGGATTCTATAAATTTGCTTTGAAACATCCACAAAAGTTCGCTTAGAGCCATTTAGAGCCATTAGATTCCATATATCTAATTGAACCCCTCTCCTAACAAAAACTTTTTTAGGACTCTAAGTTTTTGTAAACCTTTTTTCCCTTTTAGTTCTCAGCACATGGGATACAACATCGAAAATCGAAATCATTAATATTTAGATTTACTATTGAAATTGGCTGAACAATCTAGAATATTAATTGAGGAAGGTAAAGATAAAAGGGCCAAACCAGAAAAATGGGAAAAAGATCTTTTTCCCATTTTTCCAACAATTCGCTCATATCATAATCTTTATTTGCGATTACTCTAGATTCTAGCTCGTAATATACCATACTTTGGATGTTTATTTTTCTTAAGTATAGTATCTTGAGACAGGCATACATTGACTTGGGCTAAGCTAAGCAAAAACATAGTTCAAAACTAGTCAATGATGACCCTCCATAGATTCTCCTATATAAGCCGCAGCTAAAGTTGCAAAAATAAGAGCTTGAATACCACTTGTAAATAATCCAAGAAACATAACCGGTATAGGAACTACTAAAGGTACTAAAGAAACAAGAACAACAACTACTAATTCATCAGCTAATATATTCCCGAAAAGTCTAAAACTAAGTGATAAAGGTTTTGTGAAATCTTCTAAGATGTTAATGGGTAAAAGGATTGGGGTTGGTTGAATGTATTTACCGAAATAACCTAATCCTTTTTTACTAAGACCCGCATAAAAATATGCCAATGACGTGAGTAAAGCTAAAGCAACCGTAGTATTTATATCATTTGTGGGTGCGGCTAACTCCCCATGAGGTAACTCTATGATTTTCCAAGGTAAAAGAGCCCCTGACCAATTAGAAACAAATATAAATAGAAAGAGCGTTCCAATAAAGGGAACCCAAGTAACGTATTCTTCTCCAATCTGAGTTTTGCTCACGTCGCGAATGAATTCAAGAACATATTCGAAGAAATTCTGACCATCAGTCGGAATGGTTTGTGGATTCCGAACAGCTAGAGTGGCAGAACCTAATAAGATAGCAATTACAACCCAAGAAGTAATAAGTACTTGGGCATGGACTTGTAACCCCCCTATTTGCCAATAGAGATGTTGGCCTACTTCCACACCGGATATATCGTATAAGACTTTTAGTGTGGTGATGGAAGATGATAGAACATTCATATTGCCCTCTGACAGAAATAGAACTTTAATAAAATAAATTATTTTGATTCAACCGAATTCTAGATTCTATTTTGTATACCAACTAATCACATAATCGCCCATTTTTTTATCTCTTTTTGAGATTAGGGAATAATAAGCGAATCCAGAAATCTATGGAGTTCTAATTTTCTTATTATT